TATGATCAATAAATTAAGGTTTTGTTGTTATAGAACATGGCATTCTATGGGAGCAATGAATAGGTACGAATAGAGCAAAAGAGGAAATCAAAAAAAATAGTAGAGAAAGATTCTATAAAACTATATACGAATCATCACTCCCCCGCTTTTTTATTTCCTTAATTCTTCATTTGATTAAGGCGAAATTCCTTAAAAACCTCCGCCTTATTTAAAATATCCTGAACAGTTTCTGTAGGTTGAGCACCCTTTTCAAGGAAATATAGAATAGCAGGAACGTTTAAATAAGTTTGATTCTTTATCGGATCATAAAAACCCACCTTTCGAAGATCTCTTCCTTCTCTTCGGGATCGAACATCAATTGCAACGATTCGATAGACGGCTCATTGGGATAGATGTAGATGAATAATACCCCCCTTAGAAACGTACGGGAAGCTTTCTCTTCGTACGGCTCGAGAAAAAATGATTTGAAGTTCTATTTCTGTATAAAATTACAATGGCAAATGGGTCTATAAAATGATCAAAGCAATTCGATTATGCTTTAAATCCCCTTTTTCTTTCTTCCTGAAAAAGAAAAAAATCATTAGTACTCATAACTCAAGTTGGAGAACTCTCAAATAGCTCAAGGGAAAATCTTTAGGCATTTCATTTATTGATTTATTGAGTGGTCTTTAAACCCCTTTCCTTTTTGTTTGTCTCGTTTAAAATTTATTTGGATTTTTATTCGGGTCGAGTTATTGAGTCAATTGAAAGGGTATTTCCTTGTTCTGGGATCCTTTATCTTTTCTTTGTTTTAAATCATTGGGTTTAGACATAACTTCGGTGATTCTTAATCCTTTCAAAATGGCAGCAACATACCCTTTTTTGTGATTTCCTTCTATCAAAGAATCATACAAACGGTTGATTCCCACGCGATACACTTTGTATCGAAAGAGTTTTATCACTTCCAAGAAAATTAAAATTTCCTTTTGGGTTGGAAACTTGGAATCCTTTCGATTTCTCTATCGAAGATATACTTACGAAGTTGTTCCAATTTATTGATTGGAATTAACCCTAGATCCTTGCCCTTGAGAAATGAATCAATACTTTCTACTCGAGCTCCATCATGGACTATTTCCATTCCAACCCAACAAAAAAAAGAAAGAGAGGTTCGAGTGGAACAGAACAAACGATGTCGAGCCAAGAGCACCTTCATTCCTATATAAAATGGTGGATGTAAGAATCCACAACGGATCGTGTCCTTCAAGTCGCACGTTGCTTTCTACCACATCGTTTCAAACGAAGTTTTACCATAACATTTCTCTAATTTCGAGTCGGTATGCAATTGATTCAATTATAGAATCATGAATAATCATCGGTTCAGTCGGTACATAGTAATCTCTACTTTATTATTCTATATAATTATTCTATATAGACGGATATATATTTTTCTGAAGAGGTTTTCGCAAGAATTTACCTTAACCCCATATATTTTTTTTATTGTATAAATATTTAATTATACAAGATTTTTTTTATTTTGTATTATTATATATTATAAAATAAAAACTAAAAAGAATATATATATAATAATATTATAAATAATAAACAAAACAAATAAATGAGTTCTTTTTGAATATCTACGTCTTCAAGTAACTCAATAGGATAGATTCACTAATCTCACACTTTTTAAGTACCAAAGACTTAACTTATAAGGAATCATTAAATAAGGAATCATTAAAAATATTGAATTTATAATTTAGTTTCCTACTTTAAATATCATTTTTTATCATTTTTTGAATAAAGTTTTACAGTAAAAAAAAACCAACCAACCTTGATCATGATAAAAGAGATCCATTTCTATTTCTTTTGAAATTGAATCAATGATTTAAAATAGATAGATAGATCGAACAATAAAAAATTATTTTTTTACAAAGAAAAACGAATGTCACTGAAATAGAGCGATAACAATATATAAATATAAGCTATGCATTTCCTTATTTTATCTACGTATTTTTGTATTTTGTTTGACTTGAGATTCACTAATCTTTCTATAATCTTGTCATAAAGTAAAAAGTAAAGTGAATAAAATATATGAATCACCCCTGTCTCAATCCTTCCATAGATTTACAATTATTCATTAAAGCCAAACATGAAATACCTAAAAAGAAAGTTCAAATAAAATACATCGATTCCATATATAACTTGATTCTTTATTAAAAAGATTCGGACAGACGCAGATATTGAACTTAATCCCTTCCGTTTCTGATTAACTTATATCTACTCCCCGAATTCGATGGGAATAATAAATCATAAAAAGGGAGGGTCCTTTTTCTTTTTCGGGATGCTGACTATCTTGTCTAGGTACAAAGACAAACAAGTATAGATTAAGTCTTTGCTCCTTTTTTTTACCCTACCCTAACCCAGTATTAAGAAGAGACTTAATCCCCTTAATTGAATTCAATTATAGTACCAATAACTCCCTCTTGGTTAGAAATTTAGAGATTCACATAGAATTTTAATAATT